ATCGTTCCAAATTCTCATAAGTGGCATTAATCAAATTCTGTTTTTCTCGTTCTATCTCAGAGTATCCATTCACTCGAAACTCATCTGCTTCCATTTCCGCTTTCCGTAAGCGAGCCCGGGCTTTTTCGAGCTGCTCAATAGCTCCTCCGCGTAGTTCTTCTGAATTTCGAATAGTACTCAGAATCCTTTGTTTTCGATTATCTAATAAATCACTTAGATTATTTTCCCATTCATTTCACAACTTCACTTCCATGATCTCTTCCCGAACCAAACATGAATCTTTCGATTCATTTGGCTCTCACGCTCAGTTACTTATGTTATGAGCATTCCCATATCTTTTAATGTAATGAGCCTACCCTCTCTTCTCTGTTCGTATTCCAAGATATGGAAACTGATACAAGACCAGAATATTCAGAGGACTCTTCCGACCAGACAAAAAAAATCTGTAATTGTCAGCAAAGTTGTTTTTTTTTCTTCAAATCCAAAAAATTCTTCTTATTTTATACATAGGTCGTCGATTCAGCATTGGATAAAAAAAGGGCGAGACACCCATTTTTCCAGTAAATGGTTCAAATCATTTTATCGATATGAGTGTTCTATATCGGATAAATTGCCAACTATTCATTTTGAAACCATCTCCGTACTAACGTAGTGGTAGAAAGAGTACCATGTTGTGCCTGGACTTCAGGCGGTTTAGCTTTAACCATGTTAATGGTCCCACATTATTGGTTGATAGAGAATCAAAGTTGATTTACCAATGAGTCACGAAATGCTATGGTTCTTACATATGATTTCTTAATTTATTCAGAAGTAATTCGTCGAGATCGTGCACCTTTCTTCCCTATTTATAAATAAAAAAAAAAAGAAAGTGCAGCCGGTTGGATCCAGCCTATTCTTGAAATACACAACTCGCACACACTCCCTTTCCAAAAAAGATCAATACGCCAAGCACTACACTTAGATTTATTAGATTTGTTGCTAAAATATCGGTATTCAACCCGAAACTCCCGGCGGATGGCCAGTAACCCAAGGAAACGAAAGAATCGGTTACATTTTTCATATGCTCTCCTCTTATAGATAGGACTAACAAAATCGAACAGAGTTCTTTTTGTATCACTTCGTCCCGTTTTTTTATTATTGATTTCTTTTTTTTTTATTAATTGACTTATTTTAAATATGAATATATTCATTTCATTTGAAATCATTTTCAAATTTCAAAAATGGATTCTTTATTATTATTTTATTTCAATTGAAGTTCCCAATAAGATACTTATTAGGTCCCCGGTTTCATGTCAATTGCGAAATACCTGCAACGCGACGGGAAGTGAGAAAGCGAGTGGATCTACTAATTCCTCATCCTCAAATCAGACCTTCCCCGGAGTATTGTCTCAACGAAGAAGTGGAGTGAAGTTTTGATCTAATTCGAAGAAGCAAGCGGTAAGTCGACGGCAATAAAATAAGAAAAGAAGTACGTATTTCCACGTTTATAGAATAGGATTAAACAAAAGGATTCGCAAATAAAAGCGCTAATGCCACGACCAGTCCGTAAATTGTTAAAGCTTCCATAAAAGCCAGACTAAGCAATAAAGTACCTCGTATTTTACCCTCTGCTTCTGGTTGTCTCGCGATACCTTCTACGGCTTGGCCCGCAGCAGTACCTTGACCAACTCCAGGTCCAATAGAAGCAAGCCCTACGGCCAATCCAGCAGCAATAACGGAAGCGGCAGAAATCAGTGGATTCATGGTAAGTTCCTCGCACCAAAATAAAGAAATGGTTAATGATACAATCAACCAATGAATTATTACTTATTATTCCATCACTAAGATCCACCCGGTCAAAGTAACTAAGAACTCCGAATTGAAGTGATGATATACTGAATCATCAGAACTACTTCGATATCTCGTTTTTAGTTCCTATCCATGGAGTCTTTGGAAATCCATACGGTTCTAGTTCTTCCATTTCTTTGTTCCGAACCATTCTTTCAATTCTTCGCTCTTTCTCTTCTATATGCTTGACTTCATCTGTTTATTCATTCAATCCACAGTCACAGATGAAACGGAAGGACTTCTATTGAAATCCATCTAAATTCAATGGGATGTAATATATGGATAGTCCATATATAACTAGTGAATATCTAATATCACATATACATGTGTTTCTTCCATAACGTAAACCAGCCGCATCTTATATTGAATCGGATTATAGAATTATTCTTCGAAACATACACAGGATTGGCTTATAGCCATTACATTTATTTGAATGAAATCAAATGAAATGGGAATGATTCTATCAGTTTTTCTTTTTTTTGTTTGTTTAGGCGCATGTCGGAAACAGCTAAACATAACAATTCTTATTCAAATTATGAATCGTAATTGACTGAACAAATATAAATAGAATATCGATTGGAGAGGTATGAATAAATGGACCAAGCGGGAATCTTAGGAAAAAGATCTTTTAGATTCGATCTCTTTCCCTTTTTTTATTTTTTTACAATTCCCT